TACTCTTTTTAGTGTTTAGTGTGTTTTTAAAAAATGTTTTATGTATATTGCAAAAAATATTTTTCTCGACACTGCACTTGGTGTATAATAATAAAGGTGCTTGAGGTACTAAATTTTGTGCTTATTAAATAAAATAATGTTTTCGATACTGCACTTGGTGTATAAATATTATATAATATATGATTTATTTGTATATAAATCAGAAATTTTTTCATTAAAAATTATGTCTAACGAGCATTAACTGAATAATACCATGTCTATCCGTGTAATACAAGAATGTCTGAACGTAGGTCCAGTCTAATAGAAATCGGTAGCTATCAGGTATGTGGGTCTGAGATTACAAGAGATAAAAAAAATACTATATGCCTATAAAACCAACTGATGTCAGGTATTTAAAAGAGTGTATAGAACACATTAACCAAAGGCCTCTTAAAAAGAGACGAATGACCAGCTAGACTTGAATGTGCCTGAAAAAACAACCAGAGGCCTCTTAAAAAGAGACGAATGACCGAACCCATATAATGGACTAGAAACTATTAATAGAGTATCTTACTAACAAGGGTTGCTTATCTCTCGGGAGTAGCTAGACTAAGAAATAACCCATTACGGGGCAATATTCATGTTGAAGAGAATAACGTAGAAGTATGTCCTGTGACCATTAATAATATGTACCGTTACCATATACCATATCCAATTAACATATAGTGTAAATGATGATATGCTAGGGGTAAATAAATGTATGCACGATTATACATAGCATGTACCAGTATAAAGCACTGGGGGGGAGGGGGGGGTACCGAATATTATGCCCTTAAAGACTAGTAAAGTAACGTTTAATTTTTAGATGTGTGATATCTGTTATCAGAAGGTAGTTTATAAAAAATTCCGGTTTTGGGGACCGGAGAAGAAGATTTGTGTTCTTTTCTTTTGACTATTCTAGGAAGGTGGTAGACTTCTTTATTGGTTTACAAGACCAGTGTTTTTACTTAAACTACTAGAATTTTAGTTTAATGTTTTGTTTTCTATTAGGCTAGTTACGGGCATAATGATGAGAATGGTGGAGAAGTATAGTAAAGAGGCGATTTGGCCGATAGTAATAAATGGGTCTTCTACGGGTTGGCTTCCGATTCATGTGAGGGTTAATAGGATTGTGATTAGACATCAGAATATTATTTGTGTAAAGGGTCGGAATATGGTTGTTCGTTGTTTTGATATGTGTAGGGTTGGCAATAGTAGTAATACAAGAATAGATAGTAGGAGTGCCAATACTCCACCTAGTTTGTTGGGGATTGATCGTAGGATGGCGTAGGCAAATAGGAAGTATCATTCTGGTTTAATGTGTGGTGGGGTGGTTAGTGGGTTAGCTGGTGTGTAATTATCTGGGTCATTGAGTAGGTTAGGGTAAAATAAAGTTAAGGTAAGTAAGCATAATATTAATAGAATCACGCCTAAGAGATCTTTGTGGGAGAAGTATGGGTGGAATGGGATTTTATCGCAGTTTGAATTCAATCCAGTTGGGTTGTTTGAGCCGGTTTCATGTAGAAATAATAGGTGTACACCTGTTATACCAAGAATGGTGAATGGAATGAGAAAGTGAAATGTGAAGAATCGGGTCAGGGTTGCATTATCTACTGAGAAACCACCTCAAATTCATTGGACAATTGTTGGGCCAATGTAAGGAATGGCTGAGAGTAGGTTGGTGATTACTGTAGCCCCTCAGAATGATATTTGTCCCCATGGTAGTACATAGCCTACGAATGCGGTAGCTATAACTAGTAGGAGTAGAATTACACCAGTGTTTCAAGTTTTTTTGTAAAGGTATGAGCTGTAATAGATTCCTCGTCCGATGTGTAGGTAGATGCAGATAAAGAATAGTGAGGCGCCGTTAGCGTGTATGTTTCGGATTAGCCATCCGTATTGTACATTTCGTTGGATGTGGGAAATTGATGAAAATGCTATAGAGATATCAGATGAGTAATGTATGGCTAGAAAAATACCTGTTATTAATTGTAGTATAAGGCATGTTCCTAGTAGGAACCCAAAGTTTCATAGGAATGAAATATTGGATGGGCTGGGGAGGTTAATAAGGGCATTATTTATAATTTTTAGTAGGGGGTTTGTATTTTTTATGGTTATTAAGATACCTGTGGTTTTATGGGTTGGTTATATGTTTAGTTCTACATTAAGTTAGTGGGGGTATTCCTGTAGTTGAATGACAATGGTGGTTTTTCAGGCCATAGGTTTCGGTGTGACTCCGAGCTGGAATATATGGTTTATTTTTCATTTTTATTTAGTTTTGGGTTGGTTTTTTGGATGGTGGGGGTAGCTTCTAATATTTCGCCTTATTATGGTATTTTAAGCTTGTTGATGGGGGCAGTGTTTGGTTGTGGGGTTTTAGTGTTGAAAGGGGGGTCTTTTGTATCTTTGGTTTTGTTTTTGATTTATTTGGGGGGGATATTGGTTATTTTTGCTTATTCAGCAACGTTGGTGTTGGAACCTTTTCCTGCTTCTTTTATTGGATGAGAAGGGGTGGTTAATGTGTTTAATTATGTTTTACTTATTATAGTGTTAATATTTATAGGGTCAGATTTATGATGGGGTGGGGTGGAGCTGGGTGATAAAACAGCTGATTTTAATGGGTTGTCTGTAGTTCGTGTTGATTTTAGTGGGTTATCATTGTTTTATTTTTTTGGTTGTGTGGTATTTTTGGTTGCTGGCATTGGGTTATTGCTTACGTTGTTTGTAGTGTTGGTGTTAATTCGTGGTTTATATCGAGGAGCTATTCGTGTTATTAGATATATGAATAGTTTCTGTCAGTTTATTAACGGTTGGTTTTAGTTGTTGTAAAATTAGTTAAAATAGTAGGGGTATAAATGCGAATAGGTATATGAATGAAAGTAAGTAGATTTTAATAAGGCCTTTTTGTGTTGTTGTAGTTATGATGGGGGTTTTTTGGTATTTGGTTAGGCCTTCTGGAATAGTTGTGGTATACCATAGTTGGTCTATTAGTCGAGTTGCTGTTTCTTCTGCTTTAGACAGGGTTTGGGTGGATGTGGTTTGATGCAATATTGTGGTTATATTGGTTTGTATGGGTTTTTGGTGTATAGCATAGGTTAGGTTTGTGGCAAATAAGAAGCTAATCATTATAATTATTAGGGCTGTTATTTTATGGCTTAGTGGTATAGTCAGTAGTGAGGATTGTAGGGGGCATATTATTAGTGATATTAATAGTCCAACTACAATGCTTGATTTTGCTAATTGTGTAATGGGTTTAGTGCATTTAGGGTTTTCTTCATAGTGTGGTAAAGGATGGTGTATAGGTTGTCCAGTTCAAATGGTGGTTAATACTCGGATACTATAAATTGTGGTGAATGAGGTTGCGATTAATACTAGAATAAATGATAGGGTGTTGATGTGCGATATTAAGATATATTCAATGATGATGTCTTTGGAATAAAATGCAGAAAGAAATGGTATTCCCGCAAGGGCAAAAGACCCAATAGTGAAACAAGATGAAGTAGTTGGTAGAGTTTTATGTATTGCGCCTATTTTACGGATATCTTGTTCACCGTATAAGGAGTGGATAATGCTTCCGGCGCATAAAAATAATATAGATTTAAAGAATGCATGTAGGCATAGGTGTATAAAAGCTAGTTCGGGAAGGCATAAACTAATAGTGACTATTATTAGACCTAGTTGACTCAGTGTGGAGTAAGCAATAATTTCTTTAATATCATTTTTTGTAAGGGCATGGGTGGCTGCGTATAGTGTAGTTATAGCACCTATAAATAAACAGATTGAAAGGATTGTGTAGTTGTTTGCTATGAGGGGTTGTATTCGGATTAGTAGATATACCCCGGCTACAACTATCGTGCTGGAATGTAGGAGGGCAGATACTGGGGTTGGACCCTCTATAGCTGCTAACAGTCATGGGTGTATACCAAATTGGGCTGATTTTGCTGTTGCTGCAAGGATAAAGCCTAATAGTGGTATTGTTGGCATGAGGTGTGCTATTGAATAAATTATTGGTAAATCTAGGGTATCTAGTAGTAATAAAAATCAGCAGATATTTATAATTAGGCCAATATCGCCAATGCGATTATAAATGATAGCTTGTATGGCGGACTCATTGGCTTTTGTTCGGCTTCGCCATCAGGCAATAAGTATAAATGATATAAGTCCTACTCCTTCTCAACCGATGAATAAGAGGAATAGGTTGTTGGCTGTAACTAGGGTTAATATTGCTAGTAAAAAGATTAGTAAATACTGGGTAAATTTTGTGCGTTGTTTATCTGTGGCTATATATCAATCTGAGTACGATATAATAGTTCGTGTAATAAATAAGGCAATGGGTATAAAGGTGGTTGAGTACATGTCAAATTTTACGTTGAGGGAAATATTAAGTATATCTGATTTAAATAATGTGGAGATCGTGTAATCGTTTGTGTAATAAGATTTAAGGATGAACAATAAAATTGAAATGTATAGTGAAATTGTGATAGCTTTTTTAGGACTTCAGACTCATTTGTTTAATTTAGGTATTAGTAGTACAATTAATGGAAGGGATAGAATTAGTAGTTGTAGTAAATATAGTGTTTTTAGGTTAATTAATTGTAGTATGTCCATGACTTTTACTTGGAGTTGCGCCAAATGAAGTGGTGCCTAAAACCACTGGATTACTTCTATCCTTTAAAAGTGAGGGAGCTGGAATTTTAATTTCAGTTATAAGAGTTAGCAGTTCTTATTGTATTATACCTCTCTCGGTTTATAAGGAGGTTTTAACTCCTATTTTTAGATCCACAGTCTAATGTTTGGTTTAAAACTATATTAACATAAGATATTTGAAATTAATTGAGGTTTAATTATTAGTAATATTATTGGTAGTATGTGGAGTATTATAATTAAATGTTCTCGTGTGTGGGTTGGTGGGATAGTTAAGATGTTTGATGGGACTTCACTGTTTCATTGTGTAGTTGAGAATATGTATAATGTATAAATGGCTGAAATTACGGTTCCGGAGCCTATAATCAGGATAGTGATTTTTGATCAGCTAAATATTGATGTGATGATGGATAATTCTCCTATAAGATTAATGGTTGGTGGTAGAGCTATATTAGTTAGGCTGGCAATAAGTCATCATAGGGTTATTAATGGTAATAGAAGATGTATGTTTCGGGTGAGAATAAGGGTTCGGCTGTTTGTTCGTTCATAGTTTATGTTAGATAGACAGAATAGTATTGATGATGTTAGGCCATGGGCAATTATAAGTATGGTAGCCCCTGTGAGTGCTCATTGAGTTTGTACAAGTGTTGCAGCAATTACAAGTCCTATGTGGCCAACGGATGAATAAGCGATCAATGATTTTAGATCTGTTTGTCGTAGGCAAATTAAGCTAGTTATAATAATCCCCCATAGTGCTAGGATTATAAATGGATAATATAAGTTGTTTAATGGTGGGTTAAAAATTGATGATATTCGAATAATTCCATATCCTCCTAATTTTAGTAAAATCCCGGCAAGGATTATGGACCCGGCAATTGGGGCTTCTACGTGTGCTTTGGGTAGTCAAAGGTGTATGCCGTAAAGTGGTATTTTAACCATGAAGGCGGTTAATAGGGCAAGTCATCATATTGTGTAAGTTCATGAGTTGTGTATGTAGGGTAGGTTTAGTTGTAGTAGGGGGAGTGATAGGGTACCGTTGCAAGATTGTAATAATAGTAAAGCAACTAAGAGGGGTAAGGATCCTACAAGAGTATAGAATAGAAAGTAGATTCCGGCGTCTAGTCGTTGTACTTGGTTTCCTCATCGTGTAATAATAATTAATGTTGGAATTAAGGTTGTTTCGAATGAGATGTAGAATGTAGTTAATTCTGTAGCAGAGAATGCTAGTATTAGAGATATTTGTAAGAGAATGATAGTGGAAATAAAAACTCGTTTTCGTAAGATGGGTTCGGTTTTTAGGTGGTTTTGGCTAGCTAAGATTATGAGTGGTGTGAGTCAGCAAGATAGTGTGATAAGGGGGGAAGAAATTTGATCAATTCCTAGGTAGGAGTTGGAGAAAATTATGGATGATCCTAGTAGTGGTTTTATTAATTGTAGACTTAGTATAGCGATGATAAGGCTAATGGTTGTTGTTATAATTCATAGGTGTTTTTTATGGCAAAGTATGGTTGTAGGAATAAGTATCACTACTGGGAGAAGAATTTTTAGCATTGTAGTAGGTTTATATTTTGTAATAAATCTGATCCATGGGTTCGTGAAGAGGTGACTAGTAAGGAGAGACCTGTTCCTGCTTCACAGGCTGAAAAAGATAGGATAAGTATTGGGGTTAATATAAGAGAAGGTGTTTGTAGTTGGAGGGGTCATATTGATAGAGCGATAAATATTGATAACATAATACCCTCTAGGCAAAGTAGGGTAGAAATTAGATGGATGCGATGCAGTGCAAATCCTGTCATGCTAATTGTGAAGGCAAGTAAATAACTAAAATGCAATGTGGTTATAAGGTGATCATGGTATTAAACATGATTTACTAGGTCGAAATTAGTGGTCTTAATTGGACTAATCACCTATTCTGCCCACTCCAAACCACCTTGGGATCACTCATAAATTAGGCCTAGTGTTAGTAATGCGAGAATGATCATGGCTCAGGTTATTGATAAAATTGGAGATAGAAGTTGGATGGCTCATGGGAGGGGTAGTAGTAGAGCGATTTCTAAGTCAAAAAGGAGGAATAGGATTGCTACTAAGGAAAAATCGAATGGAGAACGGCAGTCAAGCTGATTCTAATGGGTCAAACCCACACTCATATGGAGATAGTTTTTCGTTGTTTGGTTTTATTAGGGCTAGTCAATTGTTTAGTATTATGAGGATTATTGATAGTGTGGTAGTTAGTGTAATGGTGATTATTACTGTGTTTATTACTTCTCTTTAGGGGTGTAAATCTAAAACTAAGTGATTGGAAGTCACTTGTACTATTATACTAGGGAAGTATGATCCTCATCAGTAGATTGAGATAAATAGGAATAGTCATACGACGTCTACGAAGTGTCAATATCATGCTGCGGCTTCAAATCCGAAATGGTGAGCAGATGTAAAGTGGTGTTTTATTTGTCGTATTAGGCATACAATTAGGAAGGTTGATCCAATAATTACATGTAATCCGTGGAAGCCAGTGGCGACGAAAAAAGTGGACCCATAAATACTGTCGGCAATTGTAAACGTAGTTTCATAATATTCTATGGCTTGAAGTACAGTAAAGTATAATCCTAATAAGATTGTTATAAATAGGGCTTGGATGGTTTGGTTTCGGTTTGATTCTATTATACTATGGTGAGCTCAGGTGATTGTAATTCCTGACGCTAGTAGTACAGCTGTATTTAATAATGGTACTTCAAATGGATTTAAGGGTGTAATTCCGGTTGGTGGTCAATATCCTCCTAATTCAGGAGTTGGGGCCAAACTAGAGTGGTAGAAGGCTCAAAAGAATCCGGCGAAGAAGAATACTTCTGATGTAATGAATAAAATTATTCCGTACCGTAACCCTTTTTGTACTGGTTTTGTGTGGTGACCTTGGAATGTACTTTCTCGTACAATGTCTCGTCACCATTGTAGTACTGTTATCATTATATTAAGAAGTCCAATAATTAGTAGTATATATGAATTGTAATGGAGTCATATAATAAGGCCGGAGGTTATTGCGAAAGCAGCTATTCCCCCTGTTAAAGGTCATGGGCTTGGGTTTACCATGTGGTAGGGGTGTATTTGTTTTTCTATTTGATGTTTTCTTGAAGATAGAGGCTAAGCAGGAGGACGAAGACAATAGCTTGGATAATAGCTACTGCTAATTCTAGTGTTATCAATAAAAATAGGATAATCATGGTTAATAAAGATAGGGTGGGGAGGGTGAATATGAGGGCTAAGATGGCAGTGGAGATAAGTTGAATTAATAGATGTCCTGCTGTTAAGTTTGCTGTAATACGAACCCCTAAGGCAACTGGTCGAATAAGTAGGCTAATAGTTTCAATTATAATTAGAGGGGGAATTAATAATATTGGTGTTCCTTCTGGTAAAAGGTGGGCTAATGATGTTGTTGGTTGATTTCGTATGCCAAGGAGTAGTGTTGTTAATCATATTGGAATTGCTAATCCTAAGTTTATAGATAGTTGTGTAGTTGGGGTAAATGTGTATGGTAATAACCCTAATAAGTTAAAGGTTAATAGTATAATTATTAGTGATGTTAAGGCTATAGATCATTTATGACCTGGTTTGTTAATTGGTAGTATTAACTGTTTTGTAATTAAGTTAATTTTTCATGATTGGATTGTTAATAGGCGATTAGAGATTAATCGGGGGCTTTTAGTTGGGAATATTACTACTGGCATTAGTAGGCTTATTATAACTAGTGGGACACCCATTAATTCAGGGGTTGAAAATTGGTCAAACATAGTTAAGTTCATGGTCAAATTCATGTTTCTTTTTTGGTCTTTTTCGGTTTGTTTGTAGTGTGATTAGTTATAAGGTGGGATTTAATTTTAGGTTGAAAGATAGTGTAAATTAATCAGGTAGTACATAGGATTAATAGTCATGGATCTGGGTTTAATTGTGGCATGTCACTAAGGAGACGGGGTAATCTCTTTCTCTAGATTAAAAGGCTAGTGCTATCCATTATAAGCTTCTGTAGTGATTGAAGTAATGATAATCAATTTTCAAATTGTTGTAGTGGTGTGGATTCAATAACGATTGGTATAAAGCTGTGATTTGCTCCACAGATTTCTGAGCATTGTCCGTAGAATAAACCAGGTTGTATTATGATAAAGCTAGTTTGGTTTAATCGTCCTGGGACTGCATCTGTTTTTACMCCYAAWGATGGWACTGCTCATGAGTGTAGTACATCTTCAGCTGAGATTAATATTCGGATTGGAGTTTCTATTGGGGCAACTATACGATGATCTACTTCTAAAAGTCGCGGGTGGCTAAAATGGAGCTCTTGGGTTGGAATTATGTATGAGTCAAATTCTAAGTTTTCATAATCAGTATACTCGTATGTTCAATACCATTGATGTCCTATGGCTTTAATTGTTAAATGTGGGTTATTAACTTCATCTGTTAGGTAAAGTACTTGTAGTGATGGAAGGGCGATTGTAATAAGAACAATGGCTGGCAGGATTGTTCAAATCATTTCTACTTCTTGAGCATCTATAGTACTAGTATGTGTTAATTTTGTTATTATTATAGATGAGATAATGTAGAGTACTAAAGTACTAATAAGAAATACAATTATTAAGGTATGATCATGGAAGTGTAATAATTCTTCTATGATGGGGGATATAGCATCTTGAAATTCTATCTGTATGGGTTGGGCCATTAAGTCGTAAAGGGGTTAGCCTATAATTTAACCTTGACAAGGTTATGTAATTTTTACTAACGTCTTATCAGTAAACCGAGAGAGAAACATAGTGGTTTATGTGATTGGCTTGAAACTAATTTCAGGGGGTTCGATTCCTTCCTTTCTTAACTTATAATATATGTGTGGATTCTTTATAGGTGTGGTTTGGTGGAGGACACCCATTAAGCCACTCTACGTTAATTAGTGGGGGTTCGATTGATGTAATTTTTCGTTTTGATGAGAAAGCTTCTCAAATAATAAGTAATATTATAACGACTGCTGCTAATGAGATTATTGAGCCGACTGAGGAGATTGAGTTTCATATGGTGTAGGCATCTGGGTAGTCTGAATATCGTCGTGGTATTCCAGCAAGCCCTAGGAAGTGTTGTGGGAAAAATGTTATGTTTACCCCAAAGAATATTACTACAAATTGCAGTTTTGCTAGTGGTTGGTTTAGTGAATAGCCTGTGAAAAGTGGAAATCAATGGGTAAACCCAGCTATAATAGCAAATACAGCTCCTATAGATAAAACGTAGTGGAAGTGTGCTACTACATAGTATGTGTCGTGAAGCACAATATCTAATGATGAATTAGCCAGTACAATTCCGGTTAATCCTCCAATGGTAAATAGGAAAATAAATCCGAGGGCTCATAGTAGGGGGGCATCTCATTTGATTATTCCTCCATGTAGGGTAGCTAGTCAGCTAAATACTTTTACTCCTGTTGGGATAGCAATAATTATTGTTGCGGATGTAAAATAGGCTCGAGTGTCTACGTCTATTCCTACGGTGAATATGTGGTGTGCTCAAACGATAAATCCTAGGAAGCCGATAGATATTATTGCTCATACTATCCCTATATAGCCAAATGGTTCTTTTTTACCAGTGTAGTAAGCAACAACATGTGAAATTATCCCGAACCCAGGAAGAATTAGGATATACACTTCTGGGTGGCCAAAGAATCAGAATAAGTGTTGGTACAGGATTGGATCCCCTCCGCCGGAAGGGTCGAAGAAGGTTGTATTTAGATTTCGGTCAGTAAGGAGTATAGTAATCCCTGCAGCAAGTACTGGTAGGGATAGAAGTAGTAGAATGGCTGTGATAAGTACGGATCATACAAAAAGTGGTGTTTGGTATTGTGATATTGAGGGGGTTTTTATATTAATTGCAGTTGTAATAAAGTTAATGGCCCCTAAAATTGAGGAGGCTCCGGCTAAATGTAGGGAGAAGATGGTTAGATCCACAGAGGCTCCTGCATGGGCCATGCTTCCAGCTAGTGGTGGGTATACAGTTCAACCAGTTCCAGCACCCGCTTCAATTCCTGATGAGGCTAGAAGGAGTAGTAATGATGGTGGAAGTAGTCAGAAGCTTATGTTATTTATTCGTGGAAATGCTATATCTGGCGCTCCGATTATTATTGGAACTAATCAGTTTCCAAATCCACCAATTATAACTGGTATAACTATAAAAAAGATTATAATAAAAGCATGGGCTGTAACGATAACGTTATATACTTGGTCGTCGCCTATAAGTGAACCCGGTTGACTTAATTCTGCTCGAATTAATAAACTGAGGGCGGTTCCAATTATTCCTGCTCAGGCCCCGAAGATTAAGTAAAGGGTGCCGATGTCTTTATGATTAGTAGAAAATAATCAGCGATTCAAAGTCATTGGTAAGGTAGCTAAGTGTTTAGCGTTAGGCTGTAGACCTTTTTACAGGGGTTTAATTCCCCTTCTTATCAGAGCTCTGTGGTGAAGTTCATATCAGATTGCAAATTTGAAGATATACTTTAAAATAGTATCAGTGCTTTTATTAGTTGAAGTAATAGATAAAATCCTGTTTGGTTGAGGTATTTAGCTGTTAACTAAAATGTTCATGGGATCGAAACCCATTTATCTATTAAGGTCTTAGCTTAATTAAAGTGTTTGAGTTGCATTCAATTGATATAAGATAAAGTCTTATAGGTCTTAGGTAGAAATTAAGAGGGTTTTCTCTTGTTTAGGGCTTTGAAGGCTCTTGGTTTGTGTAATCCTAAATTCCTGTTTAAATAGAGGAAAATAATATAGGTAGTATAGGGAGTATTATTATTGATAATGAGGTAGTTAAGGCTAAGTAAGGTTTTGTATTTAGTACTTTGTGTCGTCATTGTTGGGTATATAGTTGGGGATTAGGAGGAAGTGTAATTGTTGTGTAGTATGAAATTCGTAGATAAAAGAATAGGCTAAGGAGGGAGGCAATAGTTATTAGTGTGGCTAAAGCAGTTATATGTTGTTTTGTTAATTCCTGTAGGATTAATCATTTTGGTAAGAATCCAGTTAATGGGGGTAATCCTGCTAAAGATATTAGGGTGAGTATTATTAGTGCGTTTAAGGAAGGGATTTTAGTTCAAGATGTTATTACTGTAGATATTTTATTTGTTTTAAGATTTTCGATTATCAAGAATGTGGCGGTTGTTATAATGGTATACACGTAGAATGTTAGTAGTGTAAGTTTTGAGCATAGGGTAAGGATAATGGTTATTCACCCTAAATGGGCGATTGATGAATATGCTATAATTTTTCGTAATTGAGTCTGATTTAACCCACCTCAGCCACCAATGATAGTTGAGGCTAGGCCTAAAGATAGTAATATTAGTGTACTTAGATATTGAGATGTTATAATTAAAAGGCTTAGGGGGGCAAGTTTTTGCCATGTAGTAAGAATTAATGCTGTTATTGTGTTGGTGCCCTGAAGCACTTCAGGTAATCAAAGATGGAATGGGGCTAGTCCTAGCTTTATAGCTATGGCTACTGTAAGTAGTATACATGATACACCATTAAATAAAAGTATAGTATCTCATTGGCCTAGTTTCCAGGTGTTTAAAATGCTGGAAAATAGTAGGATGGTTGAAGCTGCTGCTTGTGTTAAGAAGTATTTAATGGAGGCTTCAATGGCCCGTGGGTGATGTTGTTGGGCGATTAGTGGAATAATAGATAGTGTGCTGATTTCTAGGCCACATCATGCTAAGATTCAGTGGTTACTTGATACTGTAAGTAATGGGCCTAGGATTAGGTTGAATGTGATTAGCCCTTTTGCAAAGGGGTTCATTAGTAAAGGAAGGATTCAAACCAACATTGTTGGGGTATGGGCCCAATAGCTTAATTAGCTGACTCTGCTAGAATATAGTACAGTGGAAGTACAGAGGGTTTTGATCTCTCCAGGGCAGGTTCAAGTCCTGTTTTTCTAAGGAGACGAGAGAATTTTAATCTCTGTTTTTTACCCCATCAAGGTAATCCTTGGTGTCTCAGGCACGTGTCCTATAGTATTGGTGGGAGTCCAGATGTAATGATGGGTAGTGATATGTGTCATGTGCATAGTGCAATGGTGATTGGTAGAAAGTTTTTTCATAGGAGGTGTATGAGTTGATCATATCGAAATCGTGGGTATGAGGCTCGGACCCATAGGAATCCAATGGATAGTAGTATTGCTTTTGTTGTTAGTGATAATGAGAATAATTCTGGCATGGTGGGGATGCTTGGGTTAATAAATAAAATAGTTGTTAGAGTATTTATTATTAAGATATTGGTATATTCTGCTAGAAAGAAAAGGGCAAAGGGGCCTGCAGAATATTCTACATTATACCCGGATACTAATTCTGATTCTCCTTCAGTTAAATCAAATGGTGCTCGATTAGTTTCTGCTAGTGTTGAGATGTACCATATTATTATTAGTGGTCATGAGGTGAATATTAGATATATTGGTTCCTGTACGATAATAAATGTTTGTATATTAAACCCACCAGATAATATAATAAGAGATAGTAAAATAATACTTAAAGTTACTTCGTAGGAGATTGTCTGGGCTACTGCACGAAGAGCACCCATTAGGGCATATTTTGAGTTTGAAGCTCAACCGGACCATAAGATGGAATAAACTATTAAGCTGGATATGGAAATTAGGAAGAGTAACCCTAGATTAAGATCAGCTAGTGAGTGTGGTAGTGGAAGTGGTAGTCAGATTGATAGGGCTAGTAAAAGAGCCATTATGGGGGCTAAGGTGAATAATATGGTTGAGGAGTTGGTGGGGTAGATTGGTTCTTTAATAAATAGTTTTACCCCATCAGCTAAGGGCTGTAAAATACCATATGGGCCTACTAAATTTGGGCCTTTTCGTAGTTGTATGTAACCTAGGATTTTTCGTTCAATAAGGGTAAAGAAGGCTACGGAGATAAGAATTGGGATTATATAAATTAAGGGTGATAATATGTTTGGGGTGAACACTTATTGAGGAGGGGAATTGAACCCCTGATTAAAGGGTTTAGGCCTTTTGCATTAATACTTTCTTTGCTACCCCAATGACCCTTATTTAGGGTAATAGGTGTTGTTTTTGTTTTTAGTTAAGTTGTATTCACTAATTCAAGGAGTAGCTTGTCCTATAACATAGGCTACATGTTTTCTATCCTTTCGTACTGGAAAATTTACAATCATAGATAGAAACCGACCTGGATTACTCCGGTCTGAACTCAGATCACGTAGGACTATTAATCGTTGAACAAACGAACCCTTAATAGCGGCTACACCATTAGGATGTCCTGATCCAACATCGAGGTCGTAAACCCCCGTCGTTGATATGAACTCTAAGAGGGGATTGCGCTGTTATCCCTGGGGTAGCTTGGTTCGTTGATCAAGTTTTTGGATCGCTTTGCCGAAAGCACTTAGGTTTGTGGTATCTCAGTAAAAAATTTTCGGAGGGTTTATTGTTCTCCGAGGTCACCCCAACCAAAAGTAATAGTCGAGTAATTAGGGGTAAAGTTTATAGGAAAGATTTAATGGTCGACTTGTACTTAAAGTTCCACAGGGTCTTCTCGTCTTATGGTGTTATTCTCGCTTTTGCACGAGAAGATCAATTTCACTGATTGTTTGTAAGAGACAGATAGAACCTCGTTTAGCCATTCATTCTAGTCTTTATTTAAAAGACAAGTGATTATGCTACCTTTGCACGGTCAGTATACCGCGGCCGTTAAACAATGTCACTGGGCAGGCATCACCCCTAATACTTGTAGTGCTAGGGGCTATGTTTTTGGTAAACAGTCGGGCTCTGTGTTTGCCTAGTTCCTTTTACAAATTTTAATCTTTCTTATATGCACTCCTGTGTTGGGTTAACAATGTGGTTTATAGGGTGAGTTTAGTTTTGTTTATTTATATATCCCTATTGTTAATAATTAGTAGTTTATCTGAACTAATTTAAGCTAGTGCTTTAGAGAATATTTAGTTCTTGTTACTTATTTTAACATTAATTCTTCTATAAGGGTAGAATGGCTCAGTTCGGTTTGGGGAAAAAATAAATTTTTGTGAATATCTATTGTGGTTTTAGCTTTAACGCTTTATTTTAGGGTGGCTGCTTTAAAGCCTACGGGTGTTTGGTTGTGATTTCTGCCTCCATTATTTGGTTGTGTCCTTTTTCAGTCGAGCTGTACCTCGATTGGATATCTCTTAAGTCTCTCTGAAAGATACTTTAGTATTGTTTGTAGGAGTACTTAAGGTAGAACTATTATTCTTTTTCTGAGCAACCAGCTATCATCAAGTTCGTTAGGTTTTTCACTTCTACTTATAGGTCTCTCCACTCTTTTGCTACAGAGACGGTTTATAACCTTTATGTTTGGTTGCCTATAAGTAGCTCACTTGGTTTCGGGGTTTCATACTTTAGTTCTCTTTGCTTGAAATATACTGGCTAAATCATTATGCAAAAGGTACAAGGTTTTATCTTTGCTTTTTCTTTGCTTAAATGAGTGTTTCATATTTTTCAACTTTCCCTTGCGGTACTGTCTTTATGGCTCCTATAGTCTTTTCTATCTCCTATACTTAGACAAGTAGAATGTTTTAGTTAGTTTTTAATATTGAGAGTAGTTATTTTTTGAGATTAGATAATTTTATTGGGTTAGATTTTTTGCTCAAAACAGCCTAGTCATTAGGCATTTTTCAGGTGTAAGCTGAATGCTTTAAGGTTAAGCTATGTGTTGATACTCCAAGTACACCTTCCGGTATACTTACCATGTTACGACTTGCCTCATCTTGTGTGTTTTAGTTGTGGTTTATAAATTGGTTCTGTTTTTTGATGAGGGTGACGGGCGGTGTGTGCGCATCTCAGGTCCGGGTTAATGTGGGCTCTCTGTTCACACATTACTGCTAAATCCTATTTTTAGACCCATATTTCAAGGTTCTTTCCGTTAGTTATTTCTAATTTAGAAAATGTAGCCCATTTCTTCCACCCCATTGGCTACACCTTGACCTGACTTATTAATTATGTAGATTGTTTGGCTTACTTTTATCTCTTTGTAGAGTGAGCTGTAGACGGAGGTATATAGGCTGAGGGCAAGGGGTGGTGAGGTTAATCGTGGGTTATCGATTATAGAACAGGCTCCTCTAGGTGGGTTTGAGGTACCGCCAAGTCCTTTGAATTTTAAACGTTTAGTTTGTAGTTCTCTGGTAAATTTTTATATATAAAAAAATCTAGGTTTAAGGCTAAGCATAGTGGGGTATCTAATCCCAGTTTGTACCTTAGCTATCGTGGGTTCAAATTGATTGGTTGTATTAAGGTTATTTTCATAATGGAATGAGGTATAATTAAAACTTATAACAGAAGAATTAGAGGTCTACCTTAATTTTTTTATTTTTTTTAACCACATTTTATACCGTTTGAGTGTTATTTTGGGCTTCTTGTGTAACCGCGGTGGCTGGCACAAGGATTAACCAGCCCTGATTTGCTATAAATAAGTCAAGCTTTTGCTTATGTCTTAATTTTTATCACTGCTGAACTCCCTTGGGGGGGTGGCGTTGCTAGGTGTTTTGGGCTACTATGGTGGGCCTGATACCTGCTCCTTGTTCTTAGTTGTAGTTTTTGGGCATTTTCACTGGGGCGCTGATACTTGCATGTGTAAGTTTAGCAATAAGTAACAGTAAGACTAGGACCAAATCTTTGTGTTCCTGGGGAAAGGTAAGTACCCATTTTGGTATCTTCAATACCATGCTTTTAGTTAAGCTACAGTAAC